CAGCAGCCCCTGCTTCTTCAGGTGGAACTCCAGGTTGAGGAGTTACTCGGAATGCTGCTAAAGTATCAGTATCCTTGGGTGCATATTCAGGAGTATAATAAGTCAATTTGTAATCTTTAACGCCCGCTTTGAAGCCAACACTTGCTTTAGTCTCTGTTTGTGGTGACATAAGTCCCTCCCTACAACTCATGAATTTAAAATTCTCACAAGGACAAGGTCTACTCGACATGGATTAGGCTTTAATGAACCCTTTCACAGGAATCTTTCACAAAATTATCAACTAATTAGAATGTTTCGTTATTATACCATGGTATATGCTGAATTTATACATGAAGTAAATTGTATAACAAAGAAGAAGTATAAATGGATATCGATATGATAATAAAATAAGAAACCAAGGCGAATGTCATAAAAATAATGAATCATAAATAGAGTTCAGGTTCGAATTCCATAGATAATACGGGTGGGATTGTCTATAATGAGAGAGAAATAAAAAACTTCCTAATAATATTAGGATAGTTTGAAAACGCACTCATTGAACGAGTAAACAATTGAATTGGATTCAGTTGGATGTTACCAACGAAATCAAGTACTAAACTCCCATTTCTTATTGAATTAACCGATCCACTTGCTATCGGACATTTCTTTTCTTCGGTTTTGCAAAAAAAAATTGGCATATAATACTTTATTATTATGAGAATCAATCCTACTACTTCGGGTCCTGGGGTTTCCGCGCTTGAAGAAAAAAACCTGGGGCGTATCGCTCAAATCATTGGTCCGGTACTGGATGTATCCTTTCCACCGGGCAAGATGCCTAATATTTACAACGCTTTGGTAGTTAAGGGTCAAGATACAGTTGGCCAGCAAATTAATGTAACTTGTGAGGTACAGCAATTATTAGGAAATAATCGAGTTAGGGCTGTAGCTATGAGTGCTACAGATGGTCTGATGAGAGGAATGGAAGTGATTGACACAGGAGCTCCTCTAAGTGTTCCAGTCGGCGGAGCAACTCTCGGACGAATTTTCAACGTTCTCGGAGAGCCTGTTGATGATTTGGGTCCTGTAGATACTCGCACAACATCTCCTATTCATAGATCTGCGCCTGCCTTTATACAGTTAGATACTAAATTATCGATTTTTGAAACGGGGATTAAGGTAGTGGATCTTTTAGCTCCTTATCGTCGTGGAGGAAAAATCGGGCTATTCGGGGGGGCTGGAGTGGGTAAAACCGTACTCATCATGGAATTGATCAACAACATTGCCAAAGCTCATGGAGGTGTATCCGTATTTGGCGGAGTGGGCGAACGTACTCGTGAAGGAAATGATCTTTACATGGAAATGAAAGAATCTGGAGTGATTAATGAAGAAAATATAGGGGAATCAAAAGTAGCTCTAGTCTATGGTCAGATGAATGAACCGCCGGGAGCTCGTATGAGAGTTGGTTTAACTGCACTAACCATGGCGGAATATTTCCGGGATGTTAATGAACAAGACGTACTTCTATTTATCGACAATATTTTTCGTTTCGTCCAAGCAGGATCCGAAGTATCCGCTTTATTAGGAAGAATGCCTTCTGCTGTAGGTTATCAACCTACTCTTAGTACAGAAATGGGTTCTTTGCAAGAAAGAATCACTTCTACCAAAGAGGGATCCATAACTTCTATTCAAGCAGTTTATGTACCTGCGGACGATTTGACCGACCCTGCTCCTGCTACAACATTTGCGCATTTAGATGCTACTACCGTACTATCAAGAGGACTAGCTGCTAAAGGTATCTATCCAGCAGTAGATCCTTTAGATTCAACGTCAACTATGCTCCAACCTCGGATCGTTGGTGAGGAACATTATGAAACTGCGCAACGAGTTAAGCAAACTTTACAACGTTACAAAGAACTTCAGGACATTATAGCTATCCTTGGGTTGGACGAATTGTCCGAAGAGGATCGTTTAACCGTAGCAAGAGCACGAAAAATTGAGCGTTTCTTATCACAACCCTTCTTCGTAGCAGAAGTTTTTACTGGTTCTCCAGGCAAATATGTTGGTCTAACAGAAACAATTAGGGGGTTTCAACTGATCCTTTCCGGAGAATTAGATGGTCTTCCGGAACAGGCCTTTTATTTGGTAGGTAATATCGATGAAGCTACCGCGAAGGCTATGAACTTAGATGTGGAGAGCAAATTGAAGAAATGACCTTAAATCTATGTGTACTGACTCCTAATCGAATTGTTTGGAATTCGGAAGTGAAAGAAATTATTTTATCGACTAATAGTGGCCAAATTGGTGTATTACCAAATCACGCACCTATTGCCACGGCTGTAGATATAGGCATTTTGAGAATACGTCTTAACGACCAATGGTTAACAATAGCTCTGATGGGCGGTTTCGCTAGAATAGGCAATAATGAAATTACCATTTTAGTAAATGATGCAGAGAGGGGTAATGACATTGATCCGCAAGAAGCTCAGCAAACTCTGGAAATAGCTGAAGCTAACTTGAGTATCGCTGAAGGCAAGAGACAAACAATTGAGGCAAATTTAGCTCTCAGACGAGCTAGGACGCGAGTCGAGGCTATCAATGCAATTTCATAACTAGTTGCGTCCTAATAATAAAAAGAAGTTCTGTTTATACACCCTATTTGGATTCTGCCGATTGAGTCCAATCAAGTGTAATATGATTTTTATGTAACAAAAAAAAATAGAATATGAATAAGTAAATAAGTAGTGGGGTATGGAAAAGATACAAAATCAATAACAAAGGTGGGTAGAAATACTTATTAGATACCATTGACTGCGGTGCGGTATCTAATAAGTTCTACCTACTATTGGATTTGAACCAATGACTCCTGCCGTATGAAAGCAATACTCTAACCACTGAGTTAAGTAGGTCATTTATCATCATAAAGAGAAACAAAAGCACCCTTCCACCCCTTTTGTTAAGGAAAGACTCGTATTTACTACCTATACACACACCCCACCCTTTGTTAAGCAAAGAATATTCACCTTGACAAGAAATTATATACATGATAAAATATTTATCACAAACACAAAAACACTAAGGGCTATAGCTCAGTTAGGTAGAGCACCTCGTTTACACGCGCGCCAATGTTTTTTCAGAGGAGTCCATCATGTAATCAACAGAATTTTTCTTAGTAATAAAAAATTGATGTCTTACTCCATGGATTCGCGAGAACAAGAGAACAATAGCCTGACAAAGGGTTGGTTGGTCCAATTGAGGTGCCAATTTAGGCACCAAATAGAACCCATCATTGATTTGATAATTGATAAGGTGAATACCCAGTCCATTCAATGCTAGGCATAATGAGCATAAGGACCTCAAAAAAATCTCTTTTCGTGCTATGAACTTTAAGGTGTATGAAGTTTCATATCTAACGCTTTTGGCAGAGCGATAGAGACTCCATTTAACTTAGGTTGATCTAGGCCGAAGGCAGACCTACGTCAAGATAACTCTTTTTTGAAACACTTTGGTATTGCTGCTGAAAAAAAATCAAGAATCAGAGCACGCGGAGCCATCTCGTTATCTTTCTATTAAGAAAAAAGATGGTGGACTCGCTGATATTTATATCAGTTGATGAAAGAGCCCAATGCAAAAAAAATGCATGTTGGGTCTTTGAAACAGTTCGAATCATTTCGATAATAATAAGTTGGATCTGTTTTACCGAGAAGGTCTACGGTTCGAGTCCGTATAGCCCTAATTTTTCATTAATGTTACTAAAAAATAAAAATTAATTTTCGATTTTTTTTGTACTATTTACTTTTACATAGTATACTATTGTTTTTTTTCTCATTATTGTTTGTTGTTTGTAGCTGGCCGGTTGGTTGCTCCATTGAAATAGAATTATTTCCACATTCTCGTTCACGGGGATCATCTGGAACATGAAACTAAAAAAAATGCATTTCAATGGAACCAATCGATATTTTATAAATTTCGGATAAACAAACCCATTCTTTTTTCATTAATTTTCGTGGGTGAATTACATACATACAAATTTTTCCTGTTTTCTTACCCATGATCAAAGAATTAGTGATACTACCTTTCTTTTGGATACCTAAAAAAAAGTACATTTTAAAAGTAAAAATCATGACATGAGCCCAGCTAATATACTCAAACCCAATTGCTCATCATTCAAAATTCTACTGATGCTGACTTAATGTAAGAAGATTGGGGTCCATTTGAACTTAGACGAGTTGAGTTTAGGAACCCCCAGACTTATCCTATTACTATGCATTGCATTTTTTTTTTGGAAGAACAACCCCAACTCATTGTTTCAGCGAGAATACATTGATCCTAAATCCTATAATTTAGGTATAGGAACCTATGCGTTGTTATATGTAAGGGCTCCTTGCAATTCAATGGATCCAATGTATTAAGTTTCGTACAGGCAGAGATAAGAAAAAAATGGGTCAATACACTCTCTTTCTATATGTAATCACTAATCAATAGTCGAAATAATATTTCGACCCGGATCTTAATGATAAATAACGACATTTAAATTAAATGATAAATAACGACATTTATTTTATTATATTTGCTATTTATACTCATTTTTTTTCATATATTCTTATAAGAGTCAACATCTTTCCACAAATCTTACTTTCAGCATAGTTATTGTCATCTATTTCCTATTAGTGTAGAAATAATATTTTAAATATAAATAGTATTTTATATTCGACGAATCTTGAAACGCAACATGGCCCAAGTAAACAAAAAAACAAAGCGGTTCAATCAAAATTCATTGGTATTTCTACTAAATATTTCTTTCGATTAAATTAAATAGTTATGGATAACTTCACAATTACAATTCGAATCGACTAATCGGGTATATTTTCCATATTCATAGGAGTGCATCCATGTTTCTGCTTCACGAATATGATATTTTCTGGGCATTTCTAATAATATCAAGTGTTATTCCTATTTTGGCATTTTTAATTTCCGGAGTTTTGGCCCCAATTAACGAAGGACCAGAGAAACTTTCTAGTTAT